TGTTACTCTTGCTCCCGTCGGGATAAATTTGACCCCTTCCTCTGTTTCCGCCTACATATATGGGATATTTTAAAAAGTGAACATCTTTCTTAGTGGAGGGGTCTGGAGAAAGAATCGGAAAGGTAATTTCACTATATTTCTGACCTGGAACAGGACCTATCACAAGAATATTTTTTTTAGTGGGACGATAACTCTGAAACGACAGATTTCCTATCTTTTCTTTCATCTCTGGCGAAATACGATTAGAAGGGGCTAATTCAAACCCATCAGGTAAAATAAGAACAGCCCCCACATTCAAAGCCCCCTTTTTTCCATTAGCAAGGACTTGTTTCAGTTGCATATCATAAGGAATTCGAACAACTGCTTCAAATACAGTATCAGGAAGTACCGCTTGTGGAACCTCAATATCTACCGGTTTATTAGCTAAATGACAATTGGCACATACAATACGGCCAGTTGCTTCGCGTGGGTTTTCATAACCCTGTTGTGCAAAAATAGGATATGCATTTGAAATAGATGCCCAAGTTATTATACATATCATAAGTGATACGGAAATCGAATAAGTAATCTCTTCCTTTATCCAAGAAAAGGTTTTTCGAGTTTGCATGGTCCAATCATTGATCCTGAAAATTTCTACAATAAAATTAGGTAGGTCGCTAGTATAGTTCCCTATCCACGATACTGGTAGTTACTGAAAAATTATTACTAAAAAATAAGATATAGGAAGAGAATCCCTTGGCTTGGCTGTCATGTATAGAAAAAAAAAAAAGAAATTCAATAACAATAAGAGAAAATTAGTAAAGAAGAATATTGCAGTAAAGATAAAATAATATAAAGAAAATAAAGTAAGATTTGGAATATTTTGCTTATGTATAAACTAACAAAGATTCGAATTGGATTTTTGGATCATTTGTCAGTCATTCATTGAATGATAAATGACTACAAGTGACGGAGATACACGATTTAAATAACGGAAAATCCAATATTTCAAAATTGTATCGATAATGACTGGAAAAGTGGAAACCAGTCCAGATATAATTTGATCATTATGAGCAAATCCAAAATCTTTATAAACAGAACCAATCATTAGTTCCCAACCGTGGGGTGAATGGAATCCTATACATAAATCGGTTAATAAAAGAATGGAAAAAGCTTTTATTGTGTCACTTAAGTTATATAGGAATTCTTGAACCCAAGAATTAAGAAAAAAAAGTTCTTCATTACTTAGAATAGAATAACCACTTACAATAAGGAAAGAGATTATATTTGTCGAGAAGTGCAAAATCGTATAGATATGATCCTCATTGTGTATCTTGATCAATTGTATCGTTTGTTTCTGGATTCCGATAGGAAACTTTTGTAGATGTATTTCCGGATATTCTTTTATTATTTCGTCCAAGCGAGCGAGCTCCTCTAATTCTATGAATTTTTCTAGAAAAAAGTTTTCTTGGATATCATTTAAAAAAATTTCAGATTTACTAGTATTACACCAATTAATAACCCAAGATTCAAAACTTTTTTTAAATAAAAAGGAGATCCACCAGGGAAAAAAAACTATATATATAAGATATAGAAGGGGAATAAATGTTTTTTTTTCCATTTTTCATATGTGAATTTTTAATGAACGCACCTCATTTATCGATTCTATATGATCTAATATTTCTATCAAGCCTAAGTTCTATTACACGGCTTCGAATTTATAAATCTATTCCATTTGTTTATTTGTAAGCCAGTGGTTATTCCTTGAATTTTGAAAGATGAAAGAATACAAAAAAAATAACCTAAAATAAAACGAGTACACAAAGGAAGAAAAAAGGATTCTTTTTAGATATCTCAATTGTTCAATTTCGAAGCAATCCACCCTTTTCGATAAATATATCCCCAAGAGCGACTGAAAATTCGGATTTAGAGATAAAAAAATTTGCAGATAAAACAGTTTGATTTTCTAATTGGAATTGTTCCAGATACATATATAATATATATATATTCTTTAGTTCATCAATATTGTGAAGAAATTCCAGTTAAGTTATGCTATATAAGTTTTGCTATAAAAAAAAGAACACTCTTTGATTTTTTCGTTCCTGCTACGAAAATGTTCATTCTTCAGCTCATTTTAAAATACTTCAATTGGTACACGCAAAAAATAGGCCAATTCCGCGACTTTTTGCTCAATTTCTCGTGGAGTCAAAGTCTCATCAGTACGAGTCAAAGGAACAGTCCCTCGGCCTCTTATTTCCATATAAGGGATACGCCGAGCGTAAATACCTTCTTTAACTTCTATTCTAATAGACTGAATGTCTTTCATACGGAATCGGAGTAAGATGCGACGATTTTTTCCTGGAAATCCCCATCGAAAAATACATACTATTCCTTCTTTTCTATCGAATCGATCATAACCCCCACCCACATTCCACAAAATTGTGCACCACAAATAACAACTAATAAATAGACCAGCGATCCCATAGAAAGACATCACGATCCCTTGTGGAAAAAAAAGTATTTGCTGAGAGGGAAATAAAGATATGAAACTTTTTCCAAGATAACTTGAAATTCCAACCAATAAAAAACCCAACGAACCTAAAAAAAGTATAAAAGCCCAGCAGAAATTACTTATTTTTCGAGACCCCGCTATAAGTTCTATCCATATATGTTCTGATCGCCAACTCATACTAGATCCAGTTGCTTTTTATTGGAAGTGGGAGACTAGCCCATTTGATTTGCCTTTCTGTTTTTTTTTTTTCCGAAGTAATTTCCATCAACTCGCACTATTTTGATGTGAATCTTTAGGAGGAATTCATCAAATTCCTTCAGCTTAGATTAAAGCCTCATACTATGATCTCCTATCTACACATATAGAATATGTTATATCATATTAAATCATATTAGACTAACTAGATATCTGTATTAGGATCTAAGTCTAGGCCTTGAAAAATAAATAAATGAGATCTACTTCCATTGGATCGGATCTAAAAAATCTTGTTTTTTTGAACATGAAGAGATAAAGAAGCCATTGCAATTGCCGGAAATACTAAGCCCACTAAAGGGACAAAAATGGAGGGTAAGTTGTTGAGAATTGTCATAGAATGGGCACCTCAATTTAATATTTGTACCTGTTTATTTTTTCTTCTAATATTTTTTGCTTCGAAATTGGTATTTTTATATTATTATATTTAGATAATATTATATTTAGATTAGAATATTTATATTCTAATTAGTAGAATATTTTTTTTTTATTATTTTCTATATTATTTTATATTAGAATAGTCTATTCGATAACTAGAATTCGTGATTATTAATTCTATATTATTTTATTTATATTTAGAATATTCTATATTTAAATATTCTATATTTACTCTATTTAAATATTCTATAAAATATTCTATATTTATTAAATTTATTAATTATTCTATTTATCTATTTTCTATTTCATTTCTATTCGAATATTTATATATTCTATTTTTTTTTTTTTTTTAATATTTATTTTGGAATATTATTATTAAATAGATTATTATGTTATATTATTTATTAATAAAATTTTTTATTAAATATTTAATAATATATTCTAATTATACATATTTTTCGATTATTATCTTATTATTTATTTTTATATTAATATTCTCTTAAATAATTAAATAAGATCTTAAATAATTAAATAAGAAATTCTCTAAAAATGAAATTAAATATTAATTATTTAATATTATTAAATAAATATGAAATTATTAAATAAATATTAAAATAAATATTATTAAAATATGAATACTATTAAATAAATATGAAATTAAATAAATATGAAATAAATATTTATTTAAATAAATATTAATTAAATATTTCGAAATATTCTAGCTTAGAAATAAATATTCTATTAAATTTCTATTTTGTATTTCGACTATTAGATTTCTATATTCTATTTCTATTTTTAGTATTCTTTAATAATATTCTTAGTATTCTTTAATTAATATTCAATTTATATATTCAATTTCTATATTTTTAGTATTCTTTAAATTAATATTAAATTTATAATTAATATTAATAATATATTAATATTTCAATTAATATTTCAGAATACGAATTCTTGCTCTTATTTCGTATTAATTCTTATCTTATTAATTATTATATCTTAAGAATTCTTATATTACTATTAAGAATTCTGATATTACTAATTTATCTATTTAGTAATTATTTTAAATATTCGTAATACTAATTAGTTTATTAGTAATTGTTACAAAGATAATTTTAGAATCACTAAGATGTGTATATAATAAAATTATACTAAGTATATCTAAATGAACATATATAACATAGATAATTCTATTAAAATAAAGTGCAAAGAGTATCGAACTAATTAAGTGACTTATTCGTATTTCTACATAACATATATATGATAATCCACCTCTTTGTTATTCTTCTTTATATTATCTTTTTTTTATTTTATTAAAATAAAGAATAACGAGTTTTTAGGCTTCTAAATTCCCGAACACTTACTTCGTTACAATATCGCGAAAATTTTGTTTTTAGCAAAAAGGGGGGATTCTCGCGATATAAATATATGAGACTCTATTTTTTTCGATTTTTTTATGCAGAAGTAAGTAAGAAAAGTAAGTAAGAAATGAAGATGAAATTCATTTTATTTATTATTTACCATTTCACCTTGCCGAACTTATTTTTCACGGAAAAACGAATTCACTCTTTTTTCTAGCAACAAGAAAAAAGAGTGAATATCGGCAAAAAATTATCTGAATGATTCTTTCTACAATTTACTCTTATTAATTAACTTTAATTAAGAATTAAGTTAAGGCTCTACTTGATTTAGGATTCAAAGGAAAGAAATCGTGGAGCTGAAGTAACTCATTCAAAACGCCTTTTAAAAGATTACGTGGTACGATTGAATCGAATAAACCCTTATGGAATAAAAATTCGGCCGATTGTGAACCTTCAGGTACTGTCTTATTCAATGTTTGTTCAATTACTCTTTTACCAGCAAATGCAATATAGGCGTTAGG